GCTTGTGAGGTATGGAAGGAGATCAAATTCGAATTTGAAGCAATGGATACTTTGTAATCCAATAATTCCCACTCATTCCCTTCATTGAATGGCCATTAAATTCGGCCCAATCTTTTACTCAAAAAAGGATTGAGCCGAATACTGAATGAGTCTCATATTGCATAGATTTTCGATATATATAGTATATAGAAATCTACCGGATCTAGGTATACAAGATCTAAGAATAAACACTCAAATGCTTCCATTGTTGGATCCATAACGAATTCATAATGAATTCGCTGGATCCTTGGGATTGGTAGATTCTTTTAGATCCAGTAATTTCGGGTCATGGATCGAGCCAAGGGTCACAACCCACCCATCCCATAGATTTTCCCTTTCCTTCCATCTTTTTAAAAAAACTTATTATTCTACTTATTCTGCAAAGATTCTACAAAGAAAGTTTTTCTTTTTTCTTTCTGAAACGGAGTGAGTTGAATCCTTTCCCTCTCCATGCCTCTTATTTTTTTATTTTATTAAAGAATCAAGTAGAAAATCTACGTGAATTCACATTTATATATATATATATCACTAACCCTTTATAATGCAAATAATGCAAATAAAAAAAGGAGCTTCAGCATATGAATTTGAAACATTTTTTCACTCAAATTTTCTCTTCTCAGTTTATGTATGAAAGAGTTCGGAGACTTTTTATATTATCTATGGTGGGCTTTCGGTTGCGCAGCCATGTTCTGGGCGGGGAATTGGAGTTTTCGCTTCCCGAGAGCTTCTTCAACTCCGCCACGCGTTGCAGCGGAGGGATCTTCCGACTGAACTGTAGAGGGGGGGGGTGAAGTAGAAGAAGGGGAAACGACAATCGAGGCAGAGGGTGGAACAGACTGTGGAGAAAAGTGACCGAGAGGTGCTCGATCTGGAACTCCAAAAAAACTGTGCTATTGACAGAAAATTGATAGAAAAACAAGTAGAATTCTCAGAAATCACTAACCGAGTGTTATAAATAAAATATCTAACCTCCTAGACCAAGGAGGTCCCCCGCCCGAGGGCGCTCAAAGTATATATGACGCTTTGAGCAACCGCGTAGAGGAATAGGAGGAATCGATTTGCTACTCCAGGAGATTTGGGTCTTGGAAAAGGAGAAAGCCGAGGTCCAAGAGAGGGCCCGTCGAGTTGCTGCTATTCCAAATTCGCCCCTCCGTTCGCAAGTTCGGGCACCCTGCGGCTCCCCAGCGCTCCGGGGCAGCACGATATCGATTAAAGAATCTAGGTCGATTTTCTAGGTTTCTAGGTAAGGGGCAAATCTTTTTGGTTTTATTCGGTGGTTGCAACCTTCATATTGTCATCTTGGAAATAGTTGACAAAAGTGTCTTGTCCGAGGAGAGTATAATAGGATTGATAGATAAATAATCATCTATCCAAAGGATCCATAAAATTCTCCCTCGAATCTAGTCTATTATGGGATTCACCGGTTAGGATCGATCTAAACCAATTCTCAATAAAAAAAGTCTCACTTATGCGAATCTTAATTCTTCTTATGCGAATGTTTATTAAAAAGATTCTAGCGAATCTCAACAAGGTCTGGGAACCATGTTTAAGAAGATAGCGTGGAAGGTGTTCCAGGCTGTAACGTGGCTATTTCGTTCGCGGCCTGAGAGGTCCTAATCCTCCGGGTCCCTGAGGCAAAGAAAAGAATTGAAGAGGCTTTAGAGTTCAACAAAGCTTTCTTAGCCGAAAAAGAAGGTGAATTCTTCACAAGAAGTAACCGGATTGACCTTTTGGAACACTCTATCCCAAAGAATGGGCCTTTGAAAGGAAAGAAGGGCGGATAGCGCGTATGGGCAAGAGCATACGCACACATCAACGTGTAATCGCCTCAAAAGGCATTCCCCGCTTGTACTTCAAGATTGCCCTTTTCGAAGAGGAAAGGATGAAGCTCCAAGACGAACAACAACACCAAGAAAATTAAAGTTGATGATAGATCTTTGAAAGCGGAGGCTTGGGTTGTATGTTCAAAGAAGGATTCTCGAATCCGGATGAATCTAAGATGTGAATAATGGGTTTACACTTTACACTATGAAAGAAATGTATTATAGTAGATATTGACTGATTTTCTATGAACCACCCATCCATTTTATTTCCTATCCCACTAGGAATTTCAATGAGGATTCCAATAGGAAGTCCTTCCGGTTCGTCTGTGACGAATGAATAAACAGATGAAATCAAGCATATAGAAGAGAAAGGGCGCAGAATTGAAAGCATGGTTTGGAACAAAGAAACGGAAAAGGACGAGAGTCGGATGCATTGATAGTGATAAAACCTCCACGGATAGGAACTAAAAACAAGATTTTGAAGTAGTTCTGATGATTCAATCATAGCATTACTTCAATACGAAGTTGTTAGTGACTTCAATCGTATAGATCTTAGTAATCGCTCATAATTCAGTGGTGGATTGTATCATTAACCATTTCTGAATTGGAGTCGCTTACCATGAATCCATTGATTTCTG